AAGAAGCGTCTTGTACCCAATATCGAATTTTTTGAACCAATATTTCCGGATGAGGGGGGTCGGGTATTAGTAGATCTAATACATATTTTAAATGTGATAAATTGTCCTCCAAAAAAGGAAATATTGAATGAATTGATCGTAAATTCTGCGATTTTAATATTTTTTTTCGCTCTGATATGAATTTGAAAAAAAACGGAATTTCAAAAAGAAAAGAAAACCCCGCTGATAGCAGTTTATAATACAAACTCTTGAGGAGCCCAGAAATTTTCCTTTTGTTAGAAGAATTCGAATTATACATTCGATTAATTAAGCGTTTCACAATTTGAAAACGAAATTTTTTTAAATCACGATCATGAACAAGTGCATAAATATACTCCTGAAAAATAAGTGGATATATAAAATTGTGTTGTTGAACTCTCTCTGGCAGCTGTAAATCTATTTTGAAGTCCTTCGTTTTAAGTTGGATTTGGACCAAATACATAATATTTTTAGGGTTCTACAAATGATCCATATACATAGTGCGATACAGTAAAAACAAGGTAATTTTACCTAATATTCTAGATCTTAAAATCGTAAAATTATCTAGATTTTAAAGTAAAATAAAAAGAGATAAAATACTAAATGCCTCGAAACCAGGTCAACTTCAAACGAATTAACTAGACCCTCTCTCTTTATACTGGCCCTTTCCTTTTCAAGAAATTGGTCTCGATTATAATTCGAGCAATTTGAAATCTAGGATTAGGGTAATTAATTCTAAATCCTTTCTTTTTCACACTCTTTTTCTTTACCAAAATCCCCTTTATTTTACACACTCACCTCCATTTCAGACTAAGCAGGATTCCTTCAAGAATAAAGAATCCACTAATGGTAGCAAGAACCCCCTTCGCGCGCGCCACACGGGTACTAATATCTTTTTATTTTTTCAGAACCAAAGCTGCTTGTTTTTTCTTTACCCAGAACAAAATTGAAGCCCGGCCCTCTTCATTTGTTAATTCGACCCAACTTTGATTTTTTTGTTTCTTAATTTATCTTAATTTATAAAAATAAATGAGAAATCATTCCTGATCTCATAACTCATACCTGATCTCATAACTCATAACTCAAATTCAGCAATTTCATTTATTTAGCGGTCTTTACTCCTTTTAAACTTGTCTTATACAAAAAAATATTAAGTTTTTTTTGAATCCGTCATCCAGTTACATTACAACCCAACAAGGGTTCTCTCATGGAACAGAACAAATGATGTCGAGCCAAGAGCATCTTATTTCCTCTATAAAATGGTGGATGTCAAAATCCACAACGGATCGCGCCCCTCAAGTCGCACGTTGCTTTCTACCACATCGTTTGAAACGATGGTTTACCATAACATTCCTCTAATTTGTAATTGGTATGCGCTTGATTAACTCATGGAATGGTGTCATTATATATTTCCTTAATCTGTATCTGGGGTCAATCTTTTTATGAAAGTCCTAGCAAGACCCGATCAGGAACATAACTATATTATATAATTAATATATAATTTTAATAATTTTATATTAAAAATAAGGAAAAATGCTCTGGAACGGGAGGATTCGAACCTCCGAATAGCGGGACCAAAACCCGTTGCCTTACCACTTGGCGACGCCCCAAATTACTTTTATTTATAATTGATATTTAACACTTAGAAGAATTCAAGTCAATATTGGGTATTTGTCAACTCGATTTCAAATATATAGAAAATTTCTTCTATTGTTACCAGGCTTTTTTTTTATATGCGTAGTTTTAGGTGTGTAGATATTTAATTCAACTGAATTGATTGATAATTTGATATAATTCAATTAAGATATTGTAGGAAAGTATGATTTTTGCCGGTTTTACTTGAGGATTTTTTATTGTGGTGGGTTAAAACAAAAAGAGGAATTTAAGTAGTTTGTGACCGCCGTAATTCATTAATAAAAACGATTCAATCAAGAAGCAATTATCTCCAATAACAAAAAATGTCTGTTATGCTAAATTTCTTTAGTTTTATCTGTCTTAATTATGTCCTTTATTCGAGTGGTTTTTTCTTCGGCAAATTGCCCGAAGTCTATGCTTTTTTGAATCCAATCATAAATTTTCTGCCAGTCATACCAGTGCTCTTTTTTCTTTTAGCTTTTGTTTGGCAGGCTGCTGTAAGTTTTAGATGAAATCATTGGAATATTCTAAAAAAAAAGTTGATAGTTTGAAAGGTTGATTCAACCTTTCTTTAAAAGTATTGTCTTCAACAGTCATAAAAAATCCGACTTCCTAGGGTTAGGGTAGGGTCCTTAAAATATCTAATTCGGAAAACAATTTTGAAAAAGAAAAACTCTTATTTTATTGGTACCAAACTTTTATTGGATATGTTGTGGTAGAAAAATAGCTAATTTATTCTCTCTCAAAAAATATTGGAGGTTTTTAATGTTTACTCTTAAACTATTCGTGTACACAGTAGTGACCCTTTTTGTTGCGCTCTTCATCTTTGGGTTCCTATCTAATGATC